AATGAATTGCCTGACGAAAAGGGTTACCTTGATAGGGTAAATTATGTAATAATATTACATTCATTATATTTAATAGAATTAAACTATTTCTAAAAGTATCAAAAACTTTTGTGCATCATACACCAAAATATATCAATTATATAAAAAGATAAGCTAATCAAGCTACTGGGTTCATACCCCATTTATAAAGGTTCCAATCCTTTTCTTTTTAATTTTTAATAATTCAGCTAAAATTATATTCTTTTTTATCTTAATCACAGGAACAATAATTACTGTATCTTCTAATTCTTGACTAGGTGCTTGAATAGGTTTAGAAATTAATTTATTATCTTTTATCCCCCTAATAAATAGTAATAATTTAATATCTACAGAAGCCTCACTTAAGTATTTCCTAACTCAAGCCATAGCTTCAGCTGTATTATTGTTCGCCATTATGATAGGATATCTAAATAATTTTCCAGTCACACAAGAAAATTCCGTATATAACGACCTAATTATAACATCTTCCCTTCTTTTAAAAAGAGGTGCTGCTCCTTTCCATTTTTGATTCCCCAATGTTATAGAAGGATTATCTTGAATAAACGCTTTAACCTTAATAACATGACAAAAAATTGCCCCCCTTATATTAATTTCTTATATCACGCAAAGAAAGCTTATTTTATTAGTAATTATTACATCAACAATTGTAGGTTCTTTAGGTGGATTAAATCAAACCTCTCTACGAAAATTAATAGCTTTCTCATCAATTAATCATTTAGGGTGAATACTAGCCGCAATACAAGCCAATGAATCTATGTGATTAATTTATTTTACATTTTATACATTTCTATCATTTAGTTTAACTTTTATATTCAATAATTTTAAAATATATCACATTAATCAATTATTTAATTCATTTTTCAGATCAAAAATCTTAAAATTTATATTATTCCTAAATCTACTATCTTTAGGAGGGCTCCCCCCATTTATTGGATTTCTCCCTAAATGACTAGTTATTCAAATATTGGTTATAAAAAGCCAATATGTTTTAATAACTATCATAACAGTAATAACCTTAATTACACTATTTTTCTATTTACGTTTATGTTTCGCAGCATTTATATTAAACTACTTCGAAAATAATTGAACTGTTAGTACTTTCATCAACAATGCTTCATTCAAAATTATATTAATTTTATCTTTCATTTCCACATTCAGATTAATTCTAATTTCATTAATTTACCTATTCTTGTAAATTTATAGTAAGGCTTTAAGTTAAATAAACTAATAGCCTTCAAAGCTATAAATATAAGTCTAGTCTTTTAAGCCTTAGTAAGTTTTTACTCCTTTAGAATTGCAGTCTAATGTCATTATTGACTATAAAGCCTTGATTAAAAAGAATAAATTCTTATAAATAGATTTACAGTCTATCGCCTAAACTTCAGCCATTTAATCGCGACAGTGGCTATTTTCAACAAACCATAAAGATATTGGAACTTTATATTTTATCTTCGGTGCTTGAGCAGGTATAGTAGGAACATCTTTAAGAATCTTAGTTCGAGCAGAATTAGGTCATCCAGGAGCTCTAATTGGAGACGACCAAATTTATAATGTAATCGTAACAGCCCATGCATTTGTAATAATTTTTTTCATAGTAATACCAATTATAATTGGAGGATTTGGTAATTGATTAGTACCTTTAATACTTGGAGCCCCAGATATAGCCTTCCCACGAATAAATAATATAAGATTCTGATTACTGCCCCCTTCACTTACGCTACTTTTAGTGAGCAGTATAGTGGAAAACGGAGCTGGGACAGGTTGAACTGTTTACCCTCCTCTTTCATCAATTATTGCTCATGGAGGAGCATCTGTTGATTTAGCTATCTTTTCTTTACACTTAGCTGGAATTTCATCTATTTTAGGTGCTGTAAATTTCATTACAACAGTAATTAATATACGATCTACAGGAATTACTTTCGACCGAATACCTTTATTCGTTTGAGCAGTAGTATTAACAGCATTATTATTACTTCTCTCATTACCTGTTTTAGCTGGAGCTATCACAATACTATTAACAGATCGAAATTTAAATACTTCTTTCTTTGATCCAGCAGGAGGTGGAGATCCTATTCTATACCAACATTTATTTTGATTTTTTGGACATCCAGAAGTTTACATTTTAATTTTACCAGGATTCGGAATAATCTCCCATATTATTAGCCAAGAATCTGGTAAAAAGGAAACATTCGGTTCTTTAGGAATAATTTATGCAATAATAGCAATTGGACTACTTGGTTTTATTGTTTGAGCTCATCATATATTTACTGTAGGTATAGACGTAGACACACGAGCTTACTTTACTTCAGCAACAATAATTATTGCTGTACCAACAGGTATTAAAATTTTTAGTTGATTAGCTACCCTTCATGGAACACAACTAAATTATTCTCCAGCTATATTATGAGCCTTAGGATTTGTATTCTTATTCACAGTAGGAGGTTTAACAGGAGTAGTATTAGCTAATTCTTCTGTAGATATTATTCTTCACGACACTTACTACGTAGTAGCCCACTTTCACTATGTATTATCTATAGGAGCAGTATTCGCTATTATAGCGGGATTCGTCCACTGATACCCATTATTTACAGGACTTGTATTAAATCCTAAATGATTAAAAAGTCAATTTATTATTATATTTATTGGTGTAAATCTAACATTCTTCCCTCAACATTTCTTAGGATTAGCTGGTATACCTCGACGATATTCTGATTATCCTGACGCTTATACAACATGAAATGTCGTTTCTACAATTGGTTCATCAATTTCTCTACTAGGTATCCTATTCTTCTTATTTATTATTTGAGAAAGATTAGTTACTCAACGCCAAGTAATTTATCCTATACAACTTAGTTCTTCAATTGAATGACTTCAAAATACTCCACCAGCCGAACATAGTTATTCAGAACTACCTCTTTTAACTAATTTCTAATATGGCAGATTAGTGCAATGGATTTAAGCTCCATATATAAAGTATTTTACTTTTATTAGAAACTAATGACAACATGAGCTGCCCTTGGCCTTCAAGATAGTGCCTCTCCTCTTATAGAACAACTTACATTTTTTCATGATCATGCTCTAATAATTCTAGTAATAATTACAACTCTTGTAGGTTACTTAATATTTATATTATTCTTTAATACTTATACAAATCGAAATTTACTTCATGGTCAAACCATTGAAATAATTTGAACAATCCTTCCAGCAATTGTCCTACTATTTATTGCTTTACCTTCTCTACGACTACTTTACTTACTAGACGAAATTAATGAACCTTCAGTAACTTTAAAAGCTATCGGTCATCAATGATACTGAAGCTATGAATATTCAGATTTTATAAATGTAGAATTTGATTCATATATAATTCCAACTAACGAATTAGCTACAGACGGTTTCCGCCTATTAGATGTAGATAATCGAGTAGTTCTACCTATAAATTCACAGATTCGAATTCTAGTAACAGCAGCAGATGTAATCCATTCTTGAACAATTCCCTCACTAGGAGTAAAGGTTGATGGAACTCCTGGACGACTAAATCAAACAAATTTCTTAATAAACCGACCAGGATTATTTTATGGTCAATGTTCTGAAATTTGTGGAGCTAATCATAGTTTTATACCTATTGTAATCGAAAGAATTCCTGTTAATCATTTCATTAAATGAGTTACTAATAGAGCTAATTCATAATTTATCATTAGATGACTGAAAGCAAGTACTGGTCTCTTAAACCATCTCATAGTAAATTAGCACTTACTTCTAATGAAAAAAAATTAGTTAAAATATAACATTAGTATGTCAAACTGAAATCATTGATCTATTCAATATTTTTTAATTCCACAAATAGCACCTATCGGTTGATTAAGTTTATTTATTATCTTCTCAATTACTTTTATTTTGTTTAGTATAATAAATTATTACTCCGTACTACCACAAACACCTAAATCTCAAATTTCGAAAAAATATACATCTACAACACTTAATTGAAAATGATAACAAATCTATTCTCTGTATTCGACCCTTCATCAAGCATTTTCAATTTATCATTAAATTGAATAAGAACATTCCTAGGTCTATTATTAATTCCCTCAGCTTATTGACTTATACCTTCACGATGACACATCTTCTGAAACTCTATCCTTTTCACTTTACATAAGGAATTCAAAACCCTATTAGGACCATCAGGACATTCAGGATCAACTTTTATCTTCGTATCATTATTTTCATTAATTTTATTTAATAATTTTTTAGGACTATTCCCTTATATTTTCACTAGAACAAGCCATTTAACGTTAACTCTTACTTTAGCTCTCCCTTTATGATTATGTTTCATATTATATGGATGAATTAACCATACACAACATATATTTGCACACTTAGTACCACAAGGAACACCTGCAGTTCTAATACCATTTATAGTATGTATTGAAACAATTAGAAATATTATTCGACCTGGAACTCTAGCAGTACGATTAGCTGCCAATATAATTGCCGGACATCTACTTCTAACCCTTCTAGGTAATACTGGACCTTCTTTATCTTACGCAATTGTATCTCTTTTACTAGTAGGTCAAATTGCTTTATTAGTTCTTGAATCAGCTGTAGCTATTATTCAATCATATGTATTTGCTGTTTTAAGTACTTTATACTCTAGTGAAGTAAACTAATGTCAACACACTCAAATCACCCATTTCATTTAGTAGACTATAGTCCATGACCTCTAACAGGAGCTATTGGAGCTATAACATCTGTATCAGGATTAGTTAAATGATTCCACCAATATGATATTTCATTATTTCTATTAGGAAATGTAATTACTATTTTAACAGTATATCAATGATGACGAGATGTATCACGAGAAGGAACATTCCAAGGATTACATACATTACCAGTAACTCTAGGTCTTCGATGAGGAATAATTTTATTTATTTTATCAGAAGTTTTATTTTTTGTATCATTTTTCTGAGCCTTTTTCCACAGTAGTTTATCTCCTGCTATTGAACTAGGAGCATCATGACCTCCTGCTGGAATTCAACCCTTTAATCCATTCCAAATTCCTTTATTAAATACAGCAATTCTATTATCTTCAGGAGTAACTGTAACTTGAGCCCATCACAGATTAATAGAAGGTAACCACTCTCAAGCAACACAAGGTTTATTCTTTACAGTATTATTAGGGGTATATTTCACTATCCTACAAGCATATGAATATATTGAAGCTCCATTCACCATCGCAGACTCAGTTTACGGTTCTACATTCTTTATAGCAACAGGATTCCACGGAGTTCATGTATTAATCGGAACAACTTTCCTTTTAGTATGTTTAATCCGACATTTAAATAATCATTTTTCTAAAACACACCATTTCGGATTTGAAGCAGCCGCATGATACTGACATTTCGTTGATATTGTCTGATTATTCCTCTATATCTCAATCTATTGATGAGGAGGTTAATTAATTATCTGTATAGTATATAAGTATATTTGACTTCCAATCATAAGGCCTACTAGTTAGTAGTACAGATAATCTTTTCAATCATTACCATAGGATCAATTCTAATAATTATTACTAGAGTAGTAATAATTTTAGCTTCTGTATTATCAAAAAAAGCTCTTACAGACCGAGAAAAATGTTCCCCATTTGAATGCGGATTTGACCCTAAGTCATCCTCACGACTTCCTTTCTCACTTCGATTTTTCTTAATCACTATTATTTTTTTAATTTTCGATGTAGAAATCGCCCTAATTTTACCTATAATTCTAATTATTCCTATTTCAGATATTTTAGTATGAACAATAACATCAATTATTTTCATTATCATTCTAATTATTGGGTTATACCATGAGTGAAACCAAGGTATACTAAACTGATCAAACTAGGGTTGTAGTTAATTATAACATTTGATTTGCATTCAAAAAGTATTGATAATCATCAATCTACCTTAGAATATGAAGCGATTTATTGCAATTAGTTTCGACCTAATCTTAGGTATACCTATACCCTTATTCTAAAAAATTTGGTGAAGATTATATATTTATTAAATTAATTGAAGCCAAAAAGAGGCTTATCACTGTTAATGATAGAATTGAGGTTATTCTCCAATTAAGGAAGTATGACGTTCAAGAAAAAGCTGCTAACTTTTATCTTTTAATGGTTAAACTCCATTTGTACTTCTGTTTATATAGTTTAACAAAAACATTACATTTTCATTGTAAAAACAAAATTTTATTATTTTTATAAATTACTAAAATTAATTCACTATATCCAAGAATTATACAATTACCCTAACATCTTCAGTGTTATGCTCTATTTAAGCTACTTGAATAAAATATTAAGAAGAAAGAAAATAAAAAAATAATTCATAAAACAAATAATAAAAGATAAATCTTCAAATTATTATTGTGTATAATAAATATATGTTGAGAATATTTAACTAATTCATTGTATAAGTTTTGTCCTCCTAAAAACTCAGACCAACCTTGATCAAAAGACTTACAAACTCTACCCCCCAAAATTAAAGGATAATTAATAATTCCATAGGTAGAGATATAAGGTATAAACCACATAGAACCAAAAAAATATCTACTTAAATAATTATTTAACGATTTATTAAAATAAAATAAAGAAACATTTGAAATTAAATAACCTAAAACTCCCCCAACAATACAAACAAATAATGTCAATAACTTTAAATAACTAGGTAAACAAATTACATAAGGAGTAGGAAAAATTAATCAACTCAACATTCTACCCCCAAAAATTCTTATCACCAACAATCCACTTATACCACGAAGTATAATTCAACCTTCATCTCTAAGTATATTTAAAGAACCACAATTTAACTCACCAGTTATAGAATAATAAACCAACCGAAAAGAATAACAAACAGTTAAACCAGTAGAAAAAAAATACAAAAAGAAAGAAAATATATTAATATATCTTAAAGAAACAATTTCAAGAATTATATCCTTAGAATAAAATCCAGCTAAAAAAGGTATCCCACATAAAGCCAAATTAGCTACATTAAAACAACCAGATGTTAAAGGTATATAAACCCCTAATCCTCCTATCAAACGAATATCTTGAGAATTATTTATATTATGAATAATAGCTCCAGCACACATAAATAATAAAGCTTTAAATAAAGCATGTGTTAATAAATGAAAAAAAGCTAATTTATAAAATCCTATAGATAAAATTCTCATTATCAACCCCAACTGTCTCAAAGTAGATAAAGCAATAATTTTTTTTAGATCAAATTCAAAATTAGCCCCCAATCCAGCCATGAATATAGTTAATCCAGATAACAATAATAATAAATCCCCTAATCATCTACCTCTCAATAAAATATTAAAACGAATTAATAGATAAACTCCAGCAGTTACTAAAGTAGATGAATGCACCAAAGCAGAAACTGGGGTAGGAGCAGCTATAGCTGCTGGTAGCCAAGATGAAAATGGAATCTGAGCACTCTTAGTTATAGCAGCCAACATAATTAACGCCCCAATAATTTCTATTTCTAAACTATTCTTCATACTTTCTAAATAAAAAATATAATTTCAACTCCCGTAATTTAATATTCAAGCAATGGCTAATAAAAAAGCAACATCCCCAATTCGATTTGACAATGCTGTCAACATACCAGCATTATATGATTTTACATTTTGAAAATAAATAACTAAACAATAAGAAACCAATCCTAATCCATCTCAACCTAACAAAATACTAATCAAATTTGGTCTAATAATTAATAATATTATAGACAAAACAAATATAAGCACCAACATAATAAAACGATTAATATTTACATCACCTCTTATATACTCCTTTCTATAATAAATAACTAAAGAAGCAATCAATAAAACAAATGATATAAATAATAAACTTATTCAATCAAACAAAAATGTCATTACAATTCTAACTGAATTTAAACTAACAACTTCTCATTCCAAAAAAATAGTATAATCATTTAATAAAAAAAACAAACTAGATGAAAAGAAACTAATTCTAATACTAATTAAAACTAAAAATCTAATTCTACAAATTGATAAATATTTCACGATCTAAAATGACTAACTCATATCATTGACACCACAAATCAATATTTTAAATATAAACTATTTAGATTAATTAAAGCCAAAATAAACAAATATCTCTCTTTAAAATTAGTAAATTCAAAGGAAATCAATGAAGAAATAATAGTAAATATTCTCGAATCTTACCCCCTCTAAATGAATAAACCCCAGAAAATACCTTTCCATGTTGTCTATAAGCATATAAATAAAGAGTATAAGCAGCTCTAAAAAAAGATAACAAAGATAAAGCAATTATACTAATTCAAGACCATCTAACAATTCTATTTAATAAAGAAATTTCCCCCAACAAATTCAATGAAGGAGGAGCAGCTATATTACAAGCTCTCAATAAAAATCATCATAATGTTATAGAAGGTATAAAATTTAATAACCCCTTATTAATTAATAAACTTCGACTTCCCAACCGTTCATAAGTAATATTTGCTAAACAAAACAACCCAGAAGAACATAGCCCATGAGCAATCATTAAAGTGTATGAACCACAAAGTCCTCAATAAGTTAAGGTTATAAGACCCCCTAAAACAATACCTATATGAGCAACAGAAGAATAAGCAATAAGAGCCTTTAAATCAGTTTGACGTAAACACACCAATCTAATTAAAACTCCTCCCACCAATCTAATTCTTACTCAAACATAATTATATTTAATTCCTCTCATCTGCAAAAATGAAAATACCCGTAACAATCCATAACCTCCCAACTTCAACATAATACCAGCCAAAATTATTGATCCTGAAACAGGAGCTTCAACATGAGCTTTAGGTAATCATAAATGAACCAAAAACATAGGTATTTTAACTAAAAATGCCAAAATCAAAGATAAATACAACAAGTCATAATTAAATATATAGTTTCCCAATAAATAAAAATTTATAGTATTTATATTACTATATAAATAAAAAACACCAACTAATATCGGTAAAGAAACCAATAAAGTATAAAATAACAAATAAACTCCAGCTTGTAAACGTTCAGGTTGATAACCCCACCCTAAAATTAAAAATAAAGTAGGAATTAATCTTCTTTCAAAAAACAAATAAAATATAAATAAATTCATTCTTCTAAAAGTCAAAACTAAAAATACTAGCAAAATTAATACATTAAATAAAAATAATCTTTTATAATTATTATATTTATTAACAGATTCACTAGCTGTCAACATCAACGTACAAATTCAAAAACTTAATAAAATTAATCCGTAAGAAATAACATCAAACCCCAAAAAATAAGAAATATTCACAAAATAATTAGTACAATAATTAAATAAAATAAAAGTAAAGGTAACAACAAATAATAAATTTTGTACCATTCAAAATAAACCATTAATAAAACAAATAGGACTAATAAAAAGTATTATAAAAATTAATTTTAACATTGCAAAATATTAAATGACTGAAAATAATCATTCCCATGAGTTCGAATTATAGACACTAAAATAGAAAGACCTAAAGCACCTTCACATACTCTAAATGTTAAAAATATTATACTAAAAAATCTTCTATAATCTATCAAATTTAAAAAAATAAATAAAAGAAAAAACAAATTTAATACAATATACTCTAATCTTAAAAGTATAGATAATAAATGCTTACGATTAGAAACAAAAACAAAAATCCCTATTAAAAATAAAAAACAAGGTAATCCTCAATATAAACTTATTATCATTAGTTTTAATAGTTTAATAAAAACATTGGTCTTGTAAACCAAAAATAAGATTAAGTCTTTTAAAACTTCAAGAGAAAAGAAATTACTTTATCATTAATCCCCAAAATTAATATTTTAATTAAACTACCTCCTGATATTATACAATTATTATTATATGCTTCTACATTAATTTCAAGATTTATTTTCATTCAAATAAATCACCCATTAGCTATAGGATTAATACTTCTAATCCAAACACTACAAATCTGTTTACTAACAGGACTAATAGCAAAAAGATTTTGATTCTCTTATATTCTTTTCCTAATTTTTCTAGGAGGAATATTAGTATTATTTATTTATGTAACATCTTTAGCCTCAAATGAAATATTTTCTTTATCTATAAAATTAACTACAGTATCTATTATAATTATAGCTCTACTAGTATTAATTTATATATTTATAGATAAATCATCAACAACTTCATTTATTCAAAATCTTGAAATACAGCCTTATAACCAAATAAACATCCTAATCCCAGAAAATGCTTTAAGATTAAATAAATTATATAATTTTCCAACAAATCTTATTACTATTCTCCTGATAAACTACCTTTTAGTTACTTTAATTGCTGTAGTAAAAATTACTAAATTATTCTACGGACCCCTTCGACCAATAAACTAATGAACAAACCTTTACGAACCCAACACCCCCTATTTAAAATTGCAAATAATGCTTTAGTAGACCTGCCAGCCCCTGTAAATATTTCAGCTTGATGAAATTTTGGTTCCTTATTAGGATTATGTTTAATTATTCAAATTCTAACAGGACTATTTTTAGCTATACATTACACAGCTGATATTAATTTAGCTTTCAATAGCGTAAATCATATTTGTCGAGATGTAAATTACGGTTGATTATTACGAACTCTACATGCCAACGGAGCATCATTCTTCTTCATTTGTATTTATCTACACGTAGGACGAGGTATTTACTACGGATCATACTTATTTACACCAACATGATTAGTAGGTGTATTAATTTTATTTTTAGTAATAGCAACAGCCTTTATAGGATATGTATTACCTTGAGGACAAATATCATTTTGAGGAGCTACAGTTATTACAAACCTATTATCAGCTATTCCATATTTAGGAATTGATTTAGTACAATGAGTGTGAGGAGGATTCGCTGTTGATAACGCCACTCTTACACGATTCTTCACCTTCCACTTCATCCTACCTTTCATTGTATTAGCTATAACCCTAATTCATTTACTATTTTTACACCAAACAGGTTCTAATAATCCAATTGGATTAAATTCTAATATTGATAAAATTCCTTTCCACCCATATTTCTCATTTAAGGATATTGTAGGATTTATTGTAATAATTGCAGCACTACTTCTATTAACATTAATTAACCCTTACTTATTAGGAGATCCAGATAATTTCATTCCAGCAAATCCTTTAGTAACCCCAGTCCACATTCAACCCGAATGATATTTCTTATTCGCTTATGCAATTCTACGTTCTATTCCTAATAAATTAGGAGGAGTAATTGCACTAGTCTTATCAATCGCTATTTTAGCTATTCTACCATTTTACCATTTAAGAAAGTTTCGAGGGATTCAATTTTATCCTATCAATAAGATTTTATTCTGATCTATAGTAGTAACAGTAATCCTTTTAACATGAATTGGAGCTCGACCAGTAGAAGATCCTTACGTATTAGTAGGACAAATTTTAACAGTTATTTACTTCTTATATTACATTATCAATCCATTAGTTAACAAATGATGAGATAATTTAATCAACTAAGTTAATGAGCTTGAACAAGCATATGTTTTGAAAACATAAGATAGAAATCAAATTTTCTATTAACTTTACTATTTTTTATTAACCACATATAACAAACCAATAATAATTTAAAACCAATAATAAATAACAAAAAATTTAATGAAAAAGGTAAAAAACTCTTTCAAGCCAAATACATTAATTTATCATACCGAAACCGAGGTAAAGTACCACGAGCTCAAATAAATATAAAAGAAATAAAAGTCAATTTAACATAAAATATAATATTAAATAAATCACAACCCAAAAAAATTACACAAAACAATATACTTATAAATAAAATTCTAGCATATTCAGCTATAAAAATTAAAGCAAATCCACCTCTTCTATATTCAACATTAAATCCAGATACTAATTCAGATTCTCCTTCAGCAAAATCAAAAGGAGTTCGATTAGTTTCAGCTAAACAAATACAAAATCAAACTAAACTAATTGGAAATAAAATTACTAAAAATCAAATTCTTTTTTGATAATAAAAGAAATCTAAAATATTATAACTACCAATTAAAAAAACAAAAGACAATAATACTAAAGCCATTCTAACTTCATAAGAAATAGTTTGTGCTACAGCACGTAATCCACCTAACAAAGCATAATTAGAATTAGATGATCAACCAGCAACCATAACAGTATATACCCCTAAACTAGTACAACACAAAAAAAATAACAACCCTAAATTAAAAGAAAATAACTTAACAAATAAAGGAATACACAATCAAGCCACTAAAGAAAGAAATAAAGAAAAAATAGGTGAAAAATAATAAGAAATATAATTAGATAAAAGAGGATAAGTTTGTTCCTTAGTAAATAACTTAATCGCATCACAAAAGGGTTGAGGAATTCCTATTAACCCAACCTTATTAGGACCCTTACGAATTTGAATATATCCTAATACTTTACGCTCCAAAAGAGTCAAAAAAGCCACTCTTACTAAAACACAAATCACTAAAATCAAGCTTCCAATAATTGACAAAATAAATTCTATAAAAAACAAGTACTATTTGTAATATAAATTACATAAATAAATTCTAAATTTATTGCACTAATCTGCCAAAATAGTTTACTTAAATTAATCATATTCTAATTTAAAAATATAATTATTCTAATATCTGGTCCTTTCGTACTAAGATATTATAATATATTAAAGATAGAAACCAACCTGGCTTACGCCGGTCTGAACTCAGATCATGTAAGAATTTAAAAGTCGAACAGACTTAACATTTAAGCGGCTACACCTAAAATTATATCTTAATCCAACATCGAGGTCGCAAACTTTTTTATCGATATGAACTCTCCAAAAAAATTACGCTGTTATCCCTAAAGTAACTTAATCTTATAATCACTACTAATGGATCAATAACTCATAAATTAATGATTTTAAACAATTAAAAGTTCATTAAATTTTAACATCACCCCAACAAAATATTTCATAATATAAAAATAAAATAAATCTAAAAAATTTAAATATTATAAAATATAAAGATTTATAGGGTCTTCTCGTCTTTTAATAATATTTTAGCTTTTTGACTAAAATATAAAATTCTATTATAAATTTATATGAAACAGCTTATACCTCGTCCAACCGTTCATACCAGCCTTCAATTAAAAGACTAATGATTATGCTACCTTTGCACAGTTAGGATACTGCGGCCATTTAAAATTTCAGTGGGCAGGTCAGACTTTAAAAATAACTCAAAAAGACATGTTTTTGTTAAACAGGCGGGTAAAAAATTTGCCGAGTTCTTTATATAAACTTATCACATAAAATTATCTAAACATAAAAATATACTAATTCTATCATTATTACTTTTTATAAATTATTAATAAAAAAATTTTTATAAATAAATTAAAATATAATAAATAATATAAATCATAAAATAATTTATAACAAACTTAATAATGATTGCTAATTCTAAGCATACATTTTATATTATTATTATTAATTTTTAATAATTTATCTTAAAGCTTATCCCTTAAGATATTCAAATTATTAAATTTTTCAATTAAATAAATAACCAAAAAATCAAAAACTTGTAAATTAAATTTATTTCTAAAAAAACTAGATACCTTTATAAACGAATAACATTTCATTTCTAACAATTTATTTAAAATAATTTTGACACATTAACTTTCATAAATCATTAACTCTTATAAAATCGAGATTAATAAATATTTATTAATTATTTGATAAACCCTGATACACAAGGTACAATAAATTAAATTTTCTTTTAAAACAAAAATTTTTCAAAATATTTCAGTAATCTTTCACAATACTAATTAACTATTATTATTATTATTTTTTCATTAAAAATTACTAAAACATTAAATCTATATAATTATTTTTAATAAATCAATTTTAAAATAAAAAATTTAAATAAACAAATATTGTTCAGTTTATATTGATTTGCACAAAAATCTTTTCAATGTAAATGAAATGCTTTACTAAATAAGCTTTAAACTGTCATTCTAGATACACCTTCCGGTACATCTACTATGTTACGACTTATCTTACCTTAATAGTAAGAGCGACGGGCGATGTGTGCATATTCTAGAGCTAAAATCAAATTTACAATCTTTAAAATTTTACTATCAAATCCACCTTCACTAAAAATATTTCAAATTTAGATCCGTTTAAATACATTTATTGTAACCCATCTCTACTTAAATATAAGCTACACCTTGATCTGATATACATTCCTATTAAAATTATAGAAAATTATTATTCTAATAAAATATTCTGATAACGACGGTATATAAACTGAAAAACAAATTTAAGTAAGGTTCATCGTGGATTATCAATTATAGGACAGGTTCCTCTGAATAGACTAAAATACCGCCAAATTTTTTAAGTTTCAAGAACATAACTACTACTACCTTAGTGTTTATAATTACATTTTAAATAATAGGGTATCTAATCCTAGTTTATATCTAAAATTTACAAGCTTCAAAATCTAACAAATTAAAAATTATTAAATTTAAAATTTCACCTAATAAATCCAATTTTATTTTAAAATTATCATTTTAACTCACACTGAACAAATTTTATTTGCATTATTTGTGTAACCGCGGCTGCTGGCACAAATTTAGCCAATACTTTATGAAATTACTATTTCCAAGTTTCCTTGATTAATAAAGCTATTTACTGAGATTATAATTAAAATTTACTTATTATTAAAATAAGTAAAAATACACGCAAAAACTTACATATAAAATAAATCAATAATAAAATTTAAAGCCAAAATAAAACTTTAATATTAATTAAATAATATAAACACAACTTTATAATATTATATATAAATATATTATAGATAACTATTTTTAATTAAATAACCAATAAAATAAAATTTCTTATAAGTAAAATACATTAGTATTTCGAGCTGCATCAGAAATTACCCCCTAAGTAATTTACCGTTTTTCATTGTAAAAAATTAGATGAAAACAGCCTATTTCAAAAAAAAACAAACTCTCTAACTTTACTCATTAAAAATTAATATTATACAACTCATTTAATATTAAGATAAAATATTTATTAAATAACAAAAAAAAATAAATTATTAATTGAAATAATAATTAAATAAGATAACAAAAAGTTATCATATATTATAAAGGAAATTTAATAAATATATAATCTTCACCAAATTTTTTTTTTTTTTTTTTTAAATTATAATATTTATAAAATATTAAAATTTCAATTAAATATTCATTCATATATTTATTTTTATATATTTTAAATTAATAGTTAAAGATAAATTAATGATATACTAGTTAAGATTAATAAATATCTATATGTATATAAATATTTAATTAATTAATATATGCCTATTAATTATGTCAAAAAACCCTAAAATTCCGAGATCTAGAACAGTCAGATCATTTTATTAGTATATAATATCATCGGTAGTACAACATTTATATAAATAGATATTAAGAATACATTTTTATTATTCATCTAGCTATTTATCTATATGTTGTACTTTTAACTCTCGGAAATATCTATATTGGAATTTTTTGTTATCTACTTACTAAAAATATTTATTAAATTTATTTACTAAGTTTACTTATTTACATAAAATTAATTTGAATTTAATAATCTTATATAACTAACATTAAATTAACTATAGAAAAAAAAAAAAAAAAAAATTAGATGAAAACAGCCTATTTCATTTGAAATAAGTTATTTTCCTTT